CTATTTGTTATCTGATATGTCAGGGTTGAAGTTATTTTATTAATATTTAGTCCTAATTTTTGGGCTAATAAAAATATTGTTATGCGTAAATTTTTATGTGATGTATATATATATATATATATAAATGAGGTGGCATAAGTCAACACCTACTGTAATTTGTTGACTTTGATACGCTTAGTCGAGTCTTCCTTGGTTTTGGGGTTTGACAAGGATAACAGGAATCGCCCAGCGTAGGGGGGTAGGGGGGTTTATCGCTCAAAAACCAAAAGGGGGTATATAGTATAAAGCTGTGTTGAATAAGAGTATGTTATGCACTTGAATTCTAAATATGCAATGCTTAAGGTATGTCTTTCAATCATTCATTCACATTAATACCATGCAAGAAAAATGTTCCACCTTAATTTACTAACTGAGCCTGCACTCTGGGATGTATAGGAAAGGCAGACCAAAAGGAGAACGTTATGCATATAAGAGAATGCCCGGCATGGTGGGTAACGAGTCGTATGTACCACACCATTAATCAGATGCCAGATATAATTATCCGTATGTGGAGTTATGCAGTTATGTCCCTGAAATAGGAACCAAATGCCAGTAATAGTTCACTAAGTGCTACCCCCACAATTATTGTCCCTGACCCTATCACTAATGATATGCCTTTATCTATACTGGTTGGTGGTTTCTTACTACATTAATATTTGACGTACAGATGTAAGTTGAGTATTTCAAGGAAAATGTTGGGGGCAAATATATGGGGAATTATATTTAGTTGTAGTTGGATAATATGGGGTATAATATTATTATGGTTTATGTACACCTTAGGTATTATTACTTGCTTTATGGTCTATTTATTTAATTGGTGATTATACATTAATGTACTAATCCATTAATGTAATATTATGCATAATATGTACTATACCATAAGCAGAAAATAGTTAAATTTAGAATACTGGCTTTGGGAGCCAGTGGTGGGAGTTAAAATCTCCCTTTTCTGGCGCTAGGGAGGACTTTAACCTCCGATCTTCGGATTACAAGACCGATGCTTTAAGGCTAAGCTACTAGGGCAAGCTCATTTTAATGCCTTGTTTTCTAGTCATCCCGCCAGTGGGATTAGTACTAAAAAGAGTGTGAAATATAAGATAGATGCAAGTTGTCCAATAATAATAAATGGATGTTCTACCGGCATTCCCCCAATTCATGTCAGGATAAGCATGTCGGCGACCAGGGTTCAAAAGAGTAATTGAGTAATTGGTCGAAACGCTAGACCTCGTTGTTTTGATGTGTGAAGGATAGGCACTACCATCAGGACCAGGATTGAAAATAGTAGGGCTAGGACTCCCCCCAGTTTGTTGGGGATTGATCGGAGGATAGCATAGGCGAATAGGAAGTATCATTCTGGTTTAATGTGAGGTGGTGTCACTAGGGGATTTGCGGGGATAAAGTTGTCGGGGTCTCCTAAAAGATTAGGGGAAAATAGGGAGAGTGAAGTTAAAGCCAGAAGGACTACTGCAAAGCCTAGTAAGTCTTTATATGAGTAATAGGGGTGAAATGATAATTTATCTGCGTCTGAATTTAGTCCTACGGGGTTATTGGAGCCTGTTTCGTGTAGGAAAAGAAGATGTAAAATTGTGGCTGCAGCAATAATGAAGGGAAAGAGGAAGTGGAAGGCAAAGAATCGTGTTAGTGTTGCACTGTCTACTGAGAATCCACCTCAAATTCATTGGACTAGGGTGTTTCCTACATAAGGGACTGCAGATAGGAGATTAGTAATTACTGTGGCCCCTCAAAAGGATATTTGTCCCCATGGGAGAACATAGCCTACGAACGCTGTTATTATAACAAGCAAAAGAAGAACTACCCCAATATTTCAAGTTTCTTTATAAAGATAAGACCCATAATATAGTCCTCGAGCAATGTGAATATAAATGCAAATAAAGAAAAATGATGCGCCATTGGCATGAATATTACGGATAAGTCACCCATAATTAACATCACGGCAGATATGGGCTACGGATGAAAAGGCAGTGGTGATGTCAGATGTATAATGTATGGCTAGGAATAATCCTGTTAAAATTTGGATAATTAAGCATAGTCCTAATAATGAGCCAAAATTTCATCATACTGAAATGTTGGAAGGAGCTGGGAGGTCAACTAGTGCATTATTAGCAATTTTAATTAGGGGGTGTGTTTTTCGGAGGCTTGCCATTAAAGGGTTTTTATAGTTGAATAACAACGGTGGTTCTTCAAGTCACTGGTCCCGGTTAAAATCCGGGTGAAAATCATGACTTATCTAGTATCTTTACTATTAATAGCTCTGATTGTTGGGCTGGTTGCTGTAGCTTCTAATCCGGCACCCTATTTTGCTGCCTTAGGTTTAGTAGTAGCGGCTGGGGTTGGGTGTGGAATATTAATCAGCCATGGGGGGTCTTTTTTATCTTTAGTTCTTTTTTTAATCTATTTAGGGGGGATACTTGTGGTGTTTGCCTATTCAGCAGCTTTGGCTGCCGAGCCGTTTCCGGAGTCTTGGGGAGATCGTTCTGTACTAGGTTATGTTGTGGTTTATTTAGTTGGTGTGGGGTTAGTTATAAAATTTTTCTGTGGGGAATGATACGAGGGTTCTTGAATAGTTGTTGATACTTTTAAGGAGTTTACTATGCTGCGGGGAGATATTAGTGGGGTGGCTATAATATACTCGTCGGGGGGAGGTGTGTTAGTAATTTGTGCGTGGGTGTTGCTTTTAACTTTATTTGTGGTACTTGAATTAACTCGAGGGTTAAGTCGAGGCTCTCTTCGAGTAATTTAAACTAACTAGAAGAATAGCAACAGTTGTGGTCAAAAGGAAAATTGTTAAATATGTTTTGATTATACCTTGTTGTATATCACTTACATTTTTAGCTATTTTTACTTGAAGTGAGGATGCCCCTTTTGGGCCTGCGGCTTCAAATCATGTTTGGTCAACTAATTGGGTGGCGATTAATTGACCTAAAGATAGGTTAAGTTTGGGAGTTATTCGGTGAATAATTGTGGGGAAGTACCCGAGTATATTTGAGAAGTGATGTAGGGGAACTGTGGGGATAATTTTAAATTGTTTATTTGTTATAGCGGTTAATTCTAGGGCTGTAAGCAGGCCAACAATTGTGACTAAAAGGGCAGCTAGCTTAAGAGTAAGCGGCATACTTATAATAGGAGTTTTTGAGGGTAAAAAGTTTAATGTAATAATTAGTCCAGCAATAATGCTCCCTCAGGCGAGCCGTTTAATTGGGTTAATAACTGAGGGATTATTTTCATTAATTGGTGATAGGGGCAGAAATCGAGGAGTCCCTATTGTAACAAAGTATACTACGCGGAAGCTATATACTGCAGTAAAAGAGGTAGCAATAAGTGTAAGAACTAGGGCTCAGGCGTTTAGGTGAGAAGTATTTAGAGCTTCAATAATAGCATCTTTTGAGAAAAAGCCGGCTAAAAAGGGGGTACCTGTTAGTGCTAGGCTACCAATTGTAAGACAGGTCGAGGTTATTGGTATTAGATCTTGTAATCCTCCTATCTTACGAATGTCTTGTTCATCATTTAGGCTATGGATGATTGATCCTGAGCATAGGAATAATATAGCTTTAAAAAAGGCGTGTGTGCAAATATGAAGGAATGCTAGTTGTGGTTGATTTAGCCCAATAGTAACTATTATAAGTCCAAGTTGACTTGACGTAGAGAATGCAACAATTTTTTTAATATCATTTTGGGTAAGGGCACAGGCTGCTGTAAACAAGGTTGTTAGGGCACCTAGACAGAGACAAGTTGTTAGCGCAAGGTTATTATTTTCTATAAGGGGGTGAAGCCGAATAAGGAGAAAAATACCAGCTACAACTATAGTACTTGAGTGGAGTAGGGCAGATACTGGCGTTGGGCCTTCTATGGCAGAGGGCAGTCAGGGGTGTAGGCCGAATTGGGCTGATTTTCCTGTTGCGGCCAGGATTAGGCCAAGAAGGGGGAGGGTTATGTCAAAATTTTTTGATAAGAAGAAGATTTGTTGAATCTCTCATGAGTTAAGATTTATTGCAAGTCAAGCTATAGCCATAATTAGGCCAATATCGCCGACTCGATTATATAGTACGGCTTGTAGCGCCGCTGTGTTAGCATCTGTCCGACCATATCATCAGCCAATTAGGAGAAAAGATATAATTCCTACTCCCTCTCATCCAATAAAAAGTTGAAATATATTGTTTGCTGTAACAAGTAAAATTATGGCTACAAGAAATAGAAGTAAATATTTGAAAAATCGGTTTATAAATGGGTCGGAGTGCATATATCAGGATGCGAATTCAAGAATAGACCAAGTTACGTAGAGGGCAATTGGTGTAAAGATAACAGAGTAGTGATCAAATTTAAAGCTAATATTAATATCGAAGGGGGCGGTATTTATTCAGTGTCAGTTAGTAATAATAGTTTCGGCTCCTTGATCCAGAAAAATTATTAGTGGGAGTAGGCTTACTAGGAATGCAGTGCTTACAGAGGTTTTAACATGTGTAACTGCTCATTTTTGATCCTGTGGGTTAGGGTTGAGGGTGGTTAGGAGTGGATAAATAAGGATAGCAATTACTAGAATTAGTGAGGAGGAGAGGATTAGGGTTGGATACATAGCTTTTACTTGGATTTGCACCAAGAGTTTTTGGTTCCTAAGACCAGTGGATGAGCTGTTATCCTTTAAAAGCGCGAGGAAACCACGGAGTTTAACCGTGGGTTATAAGGATTAGCAGAACTTATTGCCTCGGGCCTTCCTCGGTGAGTAAGGGGATTTTAGCCCCTGTCTTTAGAATCACAATCTAATATTTTATTTAAACTATACTTACTAGAAGCATCAGCCTCATATGAGTTCTGGCTTTGTAATTAAGAGAATGACTGGAATGAGGTGAAGAATTAACAGTAGATGTTCTCGGGTGTGAAATGGTGGAAGACCAGTAATGTGTGGCGGCGTTGGGCCTCGCTGGGATATTAGGAAAAGATATAGGGAGTAGCCAGCTGTAATCAGAGTACCAGCCCCGGTGAGAAGGATGGTCCATGGGGATCAATTAAATAAAGTAGAAATGATGGCTAATTCTCCTATAAGGTTAGGTAAAGGGGGGAGTGCTAAATTAGCTAAATTAGCAATGAATCATCAGGTGGCTGTTAAAGGGAAAATTATTTGTAGTCCTCGAGCAAGAATTATGGTTCGGCTATGTGTTCGTTCATAGGCGGTGTTGGCTAGGCAGAATAGTGCTGATGACACTAATCCATGGGCAATTATTAAAATAATTGCCCCTGTAAATCCTCATGGGGTTTGAATTAAGATTCCTCCAGCTACTAGGCCTATATGGCTGACAGATGAGTAGGCGATTAAGGATTTTAGGTCTGTTTGCCGAAGGCAAATTGAGCCCGTTATGATAATTCCTCATAGGGCTAGAATAATAAAAGGGTAGGCTAGTTCTTTAGAAAGTGGGTCTAACATAACTATTATTCGCATCATGCCGTACCCCCCTAGTTTCAAAAGGACTGCGGCAAGGACTATAGATCCTGCCACGGGGGCCTCGACATGTGCTTTAGGTAATCAGAGGTGAACGCCGTAGAGGGGCATTTTTACAAGAAATGCAATTAAACACCCAGCCCATCAAAATATGTGACCTCAAGAATGTAGGGTCAGGGGTTGTGAATATTGCAGAATTAGTATTGAAAGAGTTCCAGTGGAGTGTTGAAGAAGTAAAAGTGCTACCAGGAGAGGCAATGATCCTGCTAGGGTATAAAATAGAAAATAAGTTCCTGCATTTAGGCGTTCGGTTTGGTTTCCCCATCGGGTAATAATAATTAAGGTGGGGATGAGGGTGGCTTCAAATATAATATAAAACATAATAATTTCCGTGGCACCAAATGCTATAATTAGGAAAGTTTGTAGGGACACCAAGAGGGTAATATAAAGTCGCTGGCGGTTAATAGGCTCTGGGTTAATGTGGTTTTGGCTAGCCAGAATTATTAATGGGAGAAGCCAGCATGTGAGGACTAATAGGGGGGTGGATAGTGGGTCTGTAGCTATATAAAGATTAGAGGTGGACCAGCCTGTTTCAGATGTTCAGCATAATCATGATATGCTGGCTAGGGCAATTAGAAGGCTATGGGCAGTTGTTAATGATCATAATCATTTTGGTGATAATAATCAGATTGTTGGAAATAGCATAATTGTGGAAATTAACACTTTTAGCATTGTAGAAGGTTGAGGTTTTGTAGGCGGTCGGTTCCATGGGTTCGAGCTGTAGCAACAAGTAATGCTAAACCTGCACTGGCTTCGCATGCTGAGAATGCTAGTAGGAGTATAGGTGCTGAGGAGAATCCTGTTATTTCAAATTGTAAGGCCCAAAGGGCCAGTGCAATAAATAATGATAGTATCATTCCCTCTAGGCATAGTAGAGCAGATAGGAGGTGGGTGCGGTGAAATGTTAAACCTATTAGTCCTAGAATAAAAGCGGAGCTAAAGCTGAAGTGTACGGGTGTCATAAGGGAGTCATGGAGTTGAACCATGGTTTTCTGAGCCGAAATCAGAGGTCTTTCTTTGGACTAACACCCTATTCTGCTCATTCTAGGCCTCCTTGAGTTCATTCATAAACTAAGCCTAGTGTGAGGAGAATTAATACGGCTGAGGCTCAGAGGAGAGTTCCGGCGGGGTTGAAGAGTTGATCTCCTCAGGGTAGGGGGAGTAGAAGTGCAATTTCTAAATCGAAAAGAAGAAATAGAATAGCAACTAGAAAAAATCGGATTGAAAATGGTAGCCGGGCAGATCCAAGGGGGTCAAACCCACATTCATATGGTGAAAGTTTTTCTGCGTCTGGGCTTATCTGTGGGAGCCAGAAGGATACAATGGCTAAAATTAGTGACAAGGTCATTGAGATAATTAAGATGGTAATAACTAAGTTCATTATCTTTCCTTGGGGTTTAACCAAGACTAGGTGATTGGAAGTCACTCGTACTAACTTTAGATACTAGAAAGATATGAGCCTCATCAATAAATTGATACGTAGAGGAATAGTCAGACTACGTCAACGAAGTGTCAGTATCATGCGGCGGCTTCAAAGCCGAAGTGGTGTTCAGATGTAAAGTGGTATTGGATTTGGCGGAGAAGACAGACGGCTAAAAAGGAGGACCCAATAATTACATGGAGGCCGTGGAAACCTGTGGCTACAAAAAATGTAGAGCCGTATACACCATCTGCAATAGTAAAGGGGGCCTCATAATATTCTATTGCCTGTAGGGCCGTGAAATATAGCCCTAGAATAATAGTAAGTGTGAGGGATTGAATGGCCTGTTTTCGTTCGCCTTCTATGAGGCTGTGGTGAGCTCATGTTACTGTTACTCCAGATGCTAAAAGAACGGCTGTATTAAGCAGGGGAACTTCGAAGGGGTCTAGGGGCGTAATTCCTGTGGGTGGTCAGCATCCTCCTAGTTCGGGGGTTGGTGCTAGGCTTGAATGATAAAAGGCTCAGAAAAAGCCTAGAAAAAAGAATACTTCAGATGTAATGAAAAGAATTATGCCATATCGTAGGCCTTTTTGAACGGGTGGGGTATGATGACCTTGGAAGGTTCCTTCGCGAATAATGTCTCGCCATCATTGATACATAGTCAGAAGAAGTAAAATTAACCCGAGGGTTATTAGTGTGGTGGAGTGAAAATGAAATCAGATTGCTAGGCCGGATGTTATTAATAGGGCTCCGACTGCGCCAGTCAGTGGTCATGGGCTTGGGTCAACCATATGATACGCATGTGCTTGGTGGGCCATTAGACGTTTTCTTGAAGGTATAAGCTTAGTAGGAGAACAAATACGTATGCTTGAATTATAGCTACGGCCACTTCTAGTAGAGTTAATAGAAATAAAACGGTGGCAGTTAGGATTGCTACTGTGGGTATTATTGGAAGTAGAACAAATACAGCGGTGGCAATTAACTGAATCAATAAATGTCCGGCGGTTAAGTTGGCTGTTAGTCGAACACCTAAGGCTAATGGGCGAATAAATAAACTAATTGTCTCAATAATAATTAACACAGGGATTAGTGGGACGGGGGTCCCCTCTGGCAAGAGGTGGCCCAGTGCAATTGTTGGCTGGTTACGTATCCCAATTAGGACTGTGGCAAGTCAGAGTGGAACTGCAAATCCTATATTTAAAGACAATTGCGTTGTAGGGGTAAAAGTATATGGCAGGAGGCCAAGCATATTAATAGTAAGTAAGAAGATTATTAGGGAGGCAAATAATAGGGCTCATTTGTGTCCGCCTACATTTAGTGGTAGTATTAATTGGTTAATAAAGCGGTTAATTAATCAACCTTGAATAGTAATTAAGCGATTATTAATTCATCGGGTTGAGGGGGTAGGATACATTACTCAGGGCAGAGCAATGGCAATGGCGATTAATGGGACCCCCAGGTATGACGGGCTTGAAAATTGATCAAAGAAGCTTATTGCCATGGTCAGTCTCAGGGTTGGGCTTTATGTTTTTCTGTGCTAAATGGAGATGGTTCATTAGGAGAAACATGGTTTAGGACTTTTGTGGGGATGACGGTTAAGAAAATTAACCATGAAAATAATAAGATTGCAAATCAGGGGGCAGGGTTCAATTGTGGCATTTCATCAGGGGTGGTTGGGAGGCACCAATCTTTGGCTTAAAAGGCCAACGCTGTAGCCCAAATTTAGCTTCCTGGTGAGGCGGTTAATGGTTTAAGAGCGGCTATTTTAGCAAAAGTCTTCGTCCATTATAAGTGTGACTTCTTGTATAGTTGCCTCTTCTAGCAATGCTGAGGTCCAGAATTCAAAGTGCTCGAGTGGAACGGCCTCAACAACAATTGGTATAAAGCTGTGGTTAGCCCCACAAATTTCGGAGCACTGTCCATAAAATACCCCTGGGCGAGAGGCAATAAAGGCAGTTTGGTTTAGGCGGCCGGGTACACCATCTATTTTAACACCGAGGGCTGGAACAGCTCAAGAATGGAGCACGTCTTCGGCAGAGACTAGCACACGGATTGGTGATTGTATTGGAACAACTATTCGGAAGTCAGTTTCAAGAAGTCGGAATTGGCCGGGAGTTAAATTTTGTGTCGGAATTATATATGAGTCAAAGCCTAAGTCTTCATAATCAGTATATTCATAGCTTCAATATCACTGGTGACCTATGGCTTTAATGGTAAGGTGTGGGTCATTAATCTCATCTATAAGATATAGAATTCGTAGGGAGGGGAGGGCAATTAAAACAAGAATTACAGCTGGTAGGACAGTTCACACAATTTCAATCTCTTGTGAGTCTAAGATATATTTGTTAGTTAATTTTGTGGAGACTGTAGCAACAATAATATAAAGTACAAGGGTGCTAATTAAGAATACAATTATTAGTGCATGATCATGGAAGTGAAGAAGTTCTTCTATAACGGGTGATGCCGCGTCTTGGAATCCTAGTTGTGAGGGATGTGCCATTAAGCTTTAAGCTTAAGACATGCAGGAGTTTAACCTACAATTTCACCTTGACAAAGTGATGTAATTACAAATTTACTAATGTCTTGAAAGGAAGTGGCAGAGTGGTTATGTGGCTGGCTTGAAACCGGCATATGGGGGTTCAATTCCTCCCTTCCTCGATTAATTTGATTGAACTTGAACAAATGCTGGCTCTTCAAATGTGTGGTAAGGTGGAGGGCATCCGTGAAGTCACTCAGCATTCGTTGCAGTGAGTTCTACGGATAAAACTTCCCGCTTGGAGGCAAAGGCTTCTCATAAAATAAACAGGAATATAATTACGGCTACTAGTGAAATTATTGACCCAATGGATGAAATTGTATTTCACAAGGTATAGGCGTCTGGGTAATCTGAGTATCGTCGGGGCATTCCCGCAAGGCCGAGAAAATGCTGCGGAAAAAAGGTGAGGTTAACACCTAAAAATATTACCGCAAAGTGGATTTTAGTTCAAGTGCTGTGTAGAGTATATCCTGTAAATAAAGGGAATCAGTGTACAAAGCCGGCCATAATGGCAAAGACTGCTCCTATTGAGAGTACATAGTGGAAGTGAGCAACTACATAGTATGTGTCGTGGAGCACAATATCAAGGGATGAGTTGGCTAGGACAATTCCAGTTAGTCCCCCCACTGTAAATAGGAAAATAAACCCGAGGGCCCATAATATAGGGGCTTCTCATTTGATTGAGCCCCCGTGAAGTGTAGCTAGTCAGCTAAAAACTTTTACGCCAGTAGGAATAGCAATAATTATTGTAGCGGATGTAAAGTATGCACGAGTATCAACGTCTATTCCGACTGTGAACATATGGTGGGCTCATACAATAAAACCTAGGAGGCCAATGGCCATTATAGCTCAAACCATTCCTATATACCCGAAGGGTTCTTTTTTGCCCGCGTAGTAGGCTACGACGTGTGAAATAATACCAAACCCTGGTAAAATTAAAATATAAACCTCTGGGTGACCAAAGAACCAGAATAAATGTTGATATAAAATAGGGTCCCCTCCGCCCGCCGGGTCAAAAAATGTAGTGTTTAGGTTTCGGTCCGTTAGGAGTATTGTAATTCCGGCGGCTAAAACAGGTAAAGATAGTAAGAGAAGAACGGCGGTTACAAGAACTGCTCATACAAACAGGGGAGTCTGATACTGTGAGATGGCTGGGGGTTTCATATTAATTGTTGTGGTGATAAAATTAATTGCCCCCAGGATAGATGAAACTCCTGCTAAATGAAGGGAAAAGATAGTAAGATCTACAGATGCACCTGCGTGGGCAAGGTTGCCGGCTAGTGGAGGGTAAACGGTTCAGCCTGTTCCAGCCCCAGCTTCGACACCAGAAGATGCTAGTAAGAGAAGGAATGAGGGTGGCAGGAGTCAAAAGCTCATATTATTTATTCGTGGAAATGCTATATCTGGTGCCCCAATTATTAGAGGAATAAGTCAATTACCAAATCCACCAATAAGAATTGGCATTACTATAAAGAAAATTATGACGAAGGCATGTGCAGTAACAATAACATTATAAATCTGGTCACTACCAAGGAGGGACCCGGGTTGGCTAAGCTCAGCACGAATTAGAAGGCTGAGGGCGGTTCCGACCATTCCGGCCCAGGCACCAAATACAAGGTAAAGGGTGCCAATATCTTTGTGGTTAGTAGAGAAGAATCAGCGTGTGATTGCCACAGGTAGGATGGCCGAAGTCAGGTGGCGGGTTGTAGCCCCGAAGATAGAGGTTTAAGCCCTCTTCCTATCAAGCCCCGTGGTGGAGAACATATTGGATTGCAAATCCAAAGACGCAGATTGACGTCTGCCGGGGCTTTCCCGCCTTACTCGTATAACGGCGGGAAAGTAGATGAATGCTCGCTGGTTTGGGCGCTTAGCTGTTAACTAAGAATTTGTAGGATCGAGGCCTTCTCATCTAGAAAAGGCTTTAGCTTAATTAAAGTGTCTGGCTTGCATTCAGAAGATGTGGGATAGAGTCCCGCAAGTCTTATCAGGGGCTAGGAGATTTTAACTCCTGCTTAGAGCTTTGAAGGCTCTTGGTCTAAGTTATCCTAAGTCCCTAGGTAACTAATGCTAGGATGGCAGGAGTAATAGGAAGAAGACCTAAGGCAATTATAGTGGATAGGGCTAAGATAAGGGTTAATTGGGTTCCGGAACTCCGTCAAGGTATTATGTAATTAATTGTGACAGGTGAAATTGTTAGGGTTATTGCATAACAGAGGCGTAAATAAAAATATAGGCTTAGTAGGGCCGCTAGAGCTATAATTGTTGCGGTTAGGGGTAATTCTTGTTTCGTCAATTCTTGTAGAATTAGTCATTTAGGTATGAATCCAGTAAGTGGGGGAAGTCCTCCCAGGGAGAGGAGGGTCAAGGCTGTTGTAGCTATAAGAGTTGGTGTTTTTGCTCATGCTAAAGAAAGCGTACTAATTTTTGTGGCTAGTGATATTTTAAATGAGAGAAATGCTGTGGTCGTTATGAAAATATATGTCCCTAGTGCCAGGAGGGTTAGTTGGGGGGCAAATTGTAAAACAATAATTATTCAGCCCATGTGAGCAATGGAGGAATAAGCCAGGATTTTCCGCAGTTGGGTTTGATTTAGGCCACCTCACCCTCCAATAAGGGTAGATAGAAGGCCTAATGAAGAGAGGAGGTGGGGATCAATTATAGGGGCTACTTGAATAATTAATGCAAATGGTGCTAGTTTTTGTCATGTAGATAAGATAAGTCCTGTTGTTAAATTAAGACCTTGTAGAACTTCTGGCAGCCAGAAGTGTACAGGGGCCAGGCCAATTTTTAGTGCTAGTGCTGCAATAATTAAAGTTGAGGCTAGTGGGTGGGATAAATTATTAATATTTCACTCTCCTATTATTCATGCATTTGTTGTAGCTGCAAATAAAATTATAGCTGCGGCTGTTGCTTGTGTTAGAAAATATTTGGTAGTAGCTTCAACTGCTCGTGGGTGATGTTGTTGCGCTATAAGGGGAATAATTGCTAGTGTATTAATTTCTAACCCTATTCAGGCTAGTAATCAGTGGGAGCTTGCGAAGGTTAATGTGGTTCCTAGTCCTAGGCTAGACAACAAGATAGTTAATACATAAGGGTTCATTGATAGGGGAGGGATTTTAACCGTCATGTTCGGGGTATGGGCCCGAAAGCTTTGTTAGCTGACCTTATCTTAGAAAGTGGTGTAGAGGAAGCACCAGGAGTTTTGATCTCCTAAGTATGGGTTCGATTCCCTTCTTTCTAGGAACTGGAGGGGTTTTAACCCTCATAAGCCACTCTATCAAAGTGGTCCTTGGGCATTCAGGCACGGTTCCTGCTTACTAAAGTTGTGGTGGGAGGCCTGCAAATGCGATTGGGAGGGCAGTATGTCATAAAACTAGGGCCAGGGTTAGGGGCAGAAAGTTTTTTCATACTAGGTGCATTAACTGGTCATAGCGGAATCGTGGGTAAGAGGCTCGGACCCATAAGAATACTATAGAAAGGAGTGCAGCTTTGGTTATTAAATTAATTGTTGTCAGTTCGGGAAGGGTTGGAATATGTGAGGCACCAAGGAAGAGGACGGCTGATAGAGTATTTATTAATAAAATGTTAGCATATTCAGCCAGGAAAAAGAGGGCGAAGGGCCCCCCTGCATATTCTACATTGAATCCTGATACTAATTCAGATTCGCCTTCGGTTAGGTCAAAGGGTGCTCGGTTAGTTTCTGCTAGTGTAGAAATATATCATATTGCTGCCAGTGGTCAGGCTGGGATGAGAAGCCAGATGCCTTCTTGTGTAATATTAAATGTTTGTAGTGTATAACCCCCTGAGAAGATAATTACTGAGAGAAGAATTAACCCTAGGCTTACTTCATAAGAAATTGTTTGGGCTACGGCCCGTAGGGCACCGATTAATGCATATTTTGAATTTGAGGCTCAGCCCGACCCGAGGATCGAATATACGGCAAGGCTCGAGAGGGCTAGAATGAATAGTACACCCAGGTTAAGGTCTATGACGGGGTGGGGCATAGGAATTGGGGCTCATAATGTTAAAGCTAATGTAAGCGCAAGTATAGGGGCGGCTAGAAATAGAAAGGGGGATGATGTTGATGGGCGGACCGGTTCTTTAATAAATAGTTTTACTCCATCAGCAATTGGTTGAAGGAGGCCATAGGGTCCAACAATGTTTGGGCCTTTACGTAATTGTATGTAACCTAAGACTTTTCGTTCAATTAGTGTAAGGAACGCTACTGCTAGGAGGACGGGGACAATATATGCGAGAGGATTGATTAAATGGGTTAGTAGAGTGTTTAGCATAAACTAAGAAGAGGATTTGAACCTCTGGTTGAAAGGGCTTAGGCCTTTTGCAATTACCATGCTCTGCCATCTTAGTATGGCCTTATCTTTGCCTTAATTAAAGGTCCTCCATTTGTTTAATTTAGTTGTTTTCATTAATTAGGGGTAAGGCATACTTTTAGCATGGGCCTCTCTTTTCCGGTCCTTTCGTACTAGGAAAAGTGACATTTACAGATAGAAACTGACCTGGATTGCTCCGGTCTGAACTCAGATCACGTAGGACTTTAATCGTTGAACAAACGAACCCTTAATAGCGGCTGCACCATTAGGATGTCCTGATCCAACATCGAGGTCGTAAACCCCCTCGTCGATATGGACTCTGGGAGAGGATTGCGCTGTTATCCCTAGGGTAACTTGGTCCGTTGATCGGCCTATTGACCGGATCCTTGTTGGTCAGATTTTCTGTGACTTAGAAATGTCTTTCTTGGTTTTAGGATTGTTTTCCCAATCCACTCGGAGGATATATTTTTCTCCGTGGTCGCCCCAACCGAAGGTAAAGCTCCATTGTCCGCTAGGGTTTAGTACTTATTAAGAAAGTTATTTGATGCGGTTGGGCTTGAACCTTAAGCTCCAAAGGGTCTTCTCGTCTTGTATAATTATGTCCGCTTCTGCACGGGCAGATCAATTTCACTGACTTGGAAAGGGAGACAGCTAAGCCCTCGTTTGGCCATTCATACAGGTCTTCATTTAAAAGACAAGTGATTGCGCTACCTTTGCACGGTCAAAATACCGCGGCCGTTAAACTTGTGGTCACTGGGCAGGCTGGACCTCCTATACTTTGAATTTTGCAGGAGGCGATGTTTTTGGTAAACAGGCGAGGCTTGTGTTTGCCGAGTTCCTTCCCTTCCTTTTAGTCTTTCCTTTAGGCATTCCAGTGTGGGGTTAACGATTGGGGGTTGTATTATTTTCTTGTGATCTTTATTATTTACATTGCCCTCTTTTGTTGGGTTCGTTAATTGCCGGCGGTTTATCCGGGCCGGCTTACACTTATGCTTGGAGAGAAATATTGTCTCTTGTTACTCATTTTAGCATAATCTCTTCCATGGTGTCATGGAGTGGCCTAATATGTTTTAGGGGAGTGGGATATTTTATTGGGATAATAGATTTTATAATGTCTGAGCTTTAACGCTTTCTGTGCAGATGGCTGCTTTTAGGCCCACTGAAGCAATAAATTTTTGCAATTATAATCCCTATCCTCCTAGGAAAGTTGTATCCTTAATTGAAGGGGCTGTACCCCCTTCAGCTAACTCTCATGTTTCTCTCATATTTTTAAATTAGATGTCACTTATTTAATTAAAGGGGCACGAGGCTGAACTTCTATTCATTTCTCAGGCAACCAGCTATCACCAAGTTCGGTAGGTCTGTCACCTCTACCCGGGGCTCTTCCCACGCTTTTGCCACAGAGACGGGTTGGCCCTTTTAGGCTGTCCCGGGGTAGCTCACTTGGTTTCGGGGTAACAAACTAAAGGTCTCTTTGCTTGTTGTATTCTTGCTAAATCATGATGCAAAAGGTACGAGTTTTAGTCTCTGCTTTTTTATGCTTAGATGACTTATTTCATTGCTCTTTCAGCATTCCCTTGCGGTACTTTTTCTATTGCTCCTGGGACCTTTTTCGTCTCCCGTACTTAGGTGGAAAAATGGTTTAGTTAATAATTTTAGGTTTTGTTGATTTATTTATGTTGTCAATTTAATGTGGTATTTAAGCTAGCTATTTAGCTCAGGGCGATCCAATTTGCATGGATGTCTTCTCGGTGTAAGGGAGATGCTTAACTACCTCAGCCACGTCCTGATTTTATCCAAGTGCACCTTCCGGTACACTTACCATGTTACGACTTGCCTCCCCTTGTTTGTGCTTTTATGTTAATAACTATTTTGCTATTGGCGGGGAGAGTGACGGGCGGTGTGTACGCGCCTCAGAGCCGGGTTCAAAAGGACACTCTATTTCCTTTTTACTACTAAATCCTCCTTCGAGCACTAGGTTTTCATAGTGTTGTTCGTAATATTCTTATTAAAGAAAATGTAGCCCATTTCTTCCCACTTCGTTCGCTACACCTCGACCTGACGTTTTGGGTTATATTCATTTTGCTTACTATTAGTCCTTCACAGGGTAAGCTGACGACGGCGGTATATAGGCGGGGATGACCAGAAGTGGTGAGGTTTAACGGGGGTTATCGGTTCTAGAACAGGCTCCTCTAGGGGGGTCTAAGGCACCGCCAAGTCCTTTGGGTTTTAAGCTAATGCTCGTAGTACCCTGGCGGACGTTTATTGTGAAATAACGCCTAAGTTTACGGCTGAGCATAGTGGGGTATCTAATCCCAGTTTGTTTCTCAGCTTTCGTGGGGTCAGGTGGACTAATATTAAAGCTACTTTCGTGTATGGGCTTCGGACACTCAGGGGCGTATGACAGCCAAGAGGTCTTTTGGCTTTATTTATTTTAAACCTTAACCACCCTTTACGCCGTGTTCATCAACTAGGGCCTCTCGTATAACCGCGGTGGCTGGCACGAGTTTTACCGGCCCTTATACCCCTAACTAAGTCAAGCTTTCACTTATGGCTTAATATCTATCACTGCTGAGTTCCCTTGGGGGTGTGGCATGGCAAGGCGTCTTGGGCTAAAATTTGTGCCTGATGCCTGCTCCTAGTCCCCGGGCGGGGGATTGAGGGCATTCTCACGGGTTTGCGGAGACTTACATGTGTAAATTGGGTTAAAGCTGATGATAAAGTCAGGACCAAGCTTTTATGCAAACGGGGCTTTTTAGGGTCCATCTTAGCATCTTCAGTGCTATGCTTTATTTTAAGCTACGTGAGC